AAATTGAAATAGAAATAAAAAAACATCTGCATTTCAAAATTTTCTTGGGTTTAGTGTTGTAATATAGTTTTTGAATAATATATATGAAGAATACTCTTTCAATTTCACAAATATTTCAATTATTTCCGTGTTTGTATTTCGAAAGTAAAAAGAATAAAAAGTAAAAGAAATACAAATGGTAGTAAATTTATTCCAACGAAATTCTTGATCAATTTTCTATTTCGATGAACCCGCTCTTACTAAAATTAGATATGGACCGTGAGGAAGAGTTGCACTTTTTTATTATTCAAAGAGAAAATAGTTCTGTTATTACATTACGTAGATACACATTTTCTATCGGAAACAGACATAGTAGTTCTCTAACGAGATACTACTACACAGACTAAAATAATGTCTTGGGCGAGTCACATATTGCGCATTTCCCGTTTGTTTTAATATTTTGCAAATTTTATTTATGTTGTATTTGTTTTATTGAACTCACTGTTCAAACGTTAAAAGAGGTTTACTAACCCCCCCTTTTTTCGAAATCCGAAGGAGTTTCCATAGATCATCTGTCAACTGATCGATCAATGACTTCTTTGTCAGAATGCTAGTAAAAAGATTACTTTTTTCTTTTATTATACCCATCAAAGAGGCCCTTGATTCTTTTGATCAGGATTCATATTGAAAATAATCAGCAATACAGGAATTAGAATCGTACGAGTCGCTTTTCGATTATTTCAAATTGATTGAAATCAACACAAATTAAATACAAAACAGATGGATAAAGCAAAGAAATAGAATTGGGGGGCGCTATATACATTATATATAATATGTAATTGATATCCATATATATATACCGATATATAGAAATATGACGATACTGTTGTAGATTGATCTCTATTAAATTAACCCGGATTACAATACACCTTATATACACTACAATAACAATAGTAGATAGTATGGTAGAAAGAAATATCTGAATCTTTCTACCATACTATCGTATTTCATAGAATACGGCGAATTCTAGTCTGCCCGGTTCATTTAAGACGCGAAATTTGAATCCCTTTCTTCTCTTCAATTATTGATAAGAACTAAAAAGTAAAGTTGAATTCAAATTAATCACCTTGGCTGACTGTTTTTACGTATATTATAAGTAAAAAAGCGGTAGGAACTAGAATAAACAGTGCAGTAGCAATAAATGCGAGAATATTTACTTCCATAATCTCATTGTTTCGTTTTTCTTTAATTTGCAATAACTCGGGAGTTAATCCCATAGAGATAATAAATCTTTCGCTTGTAAATTCAACGGGATGAATTACATCTCGATGATATCGAATCGGATCAGATCAATATCATGAATAACAATATCTGCACTATCAAATCAATTCATGGTCAAGAATTGAATAGTATAACATAGGAAGATCTTTTATCCATACCGAACTCCAAATTTTATTCCTGATCCAACCAATAATTCCTTTCTTTTTTATTTATCATTCTTTTTTATTCTTTCTTTTATATAACCTACTGCCCTCTTTGTCCAACCATCTGATGAAGTATCATTGAACCGCCCTTACACTTACCATTGATTCTAAACAACCCTCAATAAACAATAGAATCTAAATAAAAAAAAAGAAAGGAGTTAAGTTCGAAACTTGTTTTTTTTTACAGATCTAATCTTCTTGGAAAACAAAAGAAGGATGATACAGACGAGTACAAGTTTCGGTATAAAAAATCTAATATTCCATCAAATTAACTGTTTGTTTTTATTATTTTTATTGTTATCTAAAAATTTCAAAAGTTTGTTCTTTCAAGGAAACCCCCTAAGAAAAAAGCGATCCCTGAAAGTATTCTATTACAATAACTATGTTAAAGTTATTTTATATCGTGCAAATTCCATTTATATATGTACTTCCGGGAAACATAGAGTACTCTATTCGACAGAGTAGCAGTAACCGAAAAAGCCATACTCAGTACAGTATGGTATCTCTTGGAATCCCGAATCTGATTCTACCAATAATTATCCTAATTCACATATGTCTATCTCCCATCAATCGAATTAGTACTAGTCAAAGAAATGGAAATTACCCGATTGATGATAAATGTGAAATAAAAAAGAAAAAAATAAAGAAGAGGGATTGCCGTTGGGAAGGAAATTCTAGTTACTTTAATACAAAAAAAATCTTTCACAAAAAATCGAGAGCAGAGTTGATATATTTTTTTATTGGATCCGTCGGGACTGACGGGGCTCGAACCCGCAGCTTCCGCCTTGACAGGGCGGTGCTCTGACCAATTGAACTACAATCCCAAGTAAATACCATAATAAAATAAAGTATTATGTATACATATTTTTATGATTTTATTCTAACCCCTTCAATTTTGAATTTAGATTCAAATTGGCGTGTTGTAACAGAGCCGTGAGTGATATATATGATACCCATATGAGTATGCGCTTGCGCTTTAGTGAGACCGACCTGGATTACTAGTAACCCTTTCCTTATTGCCAAATAAATGGGATAAT